GTAGAAGATCTTTCCTTAACATCAAGCATGTTGGTATTAGATAAAAAAAGTTACTCCAACAATTTCTTTGTCTTCAACGCCCTTTAATTTGCAGGAATTAGTCACTTCAACAGTCTTCGATGGTTATACGGGTATCCAAAATACGAACGAGATGGATGTTTGTTGTCCCAACCATTGTTAGTCCCGATCCTGATAAGGAAAAGGGATAATTTATAACAAAGTTTTCGTGTGTTGATTCCTAGGAGTAGTGCTTCTTCCCCTATGCCCCCTATTGGTACTAGTGGAGTAGGGTTGACCTAACCCATAGGTGTAACCTTTCGCTCAATACTCTAGAATCGACAATTGAAGCATCTGAGGCTGCATTAATCGGGGATACACGACAGAAGGCGTTGTTTTATTTACAAACTTCACCTTCAACAAGCGTAGATTTATTTCCATAATTTTTTTCTTCCTATCCCGAATAATGTTGTCTTTCTCTTAAGACTGAGAGCGGTAAAAATAAAAAAAAAAAATAATCAAATCGCACCATCTCTGTAATAGGTGAATGCCTCTTTTTCTCCCGAAGTTGTCGGAATTATTCGTAATAAGATATTGGCTACAATTGAAAAGGTTTTATCAATAAAATTTCCATTTATCCCAGATCTAGACATAGGTGTATTAATTCTATAATTTATTTTAATTCCCTTTCGTGAGAAAACGATCCCACAAACAAAGGAATTGTGCAGTACGAAATAACATAAAAACGGATTCATTAAAATAAAAAGAAAGACCTTTTACTCAAATTGTTTCTTTTTGACAGGAATTAATAAAAAAAAATCCGGGGGCGGTTCATGAATTTGGAATAAATTTATGGGTTAAGAAGTTGGAGTAAAGAGTTGTTGTTGAAAAATCTAAAACTGGAAAGGAATTTTATAATTTTTATGAAAATTGAATAATAGTGTAAACTAAATAGAATCATGATTTAAAGGTATCCATTAAACACAGTCTAAAAAAAATATATCGATCATTGGATTCGTTTCAATTGAGTGATTTAATCCGGTATAAATATTAGAAAGGGCGGAAACACCATCTTCGCAAACATGAATAGATATATATCCTTATTTTACAATTTTTGGATTTATCTTTATCCCCAGCCTCGGAGGAAGGATTTTTCTTTGATGAAAAGTTTTCTATTTTTAGAGTTAAAATTGAATGTACATACCTATCCAAAATAATATGAATGACTCACTATTCACTCGGTTTTTGGGCCATAATCATTATGTGGGAGAGATGGCCGAGTGGTTCAAGGCGTAGCATTGGAACTGCTATGTAGACTTTTGTTTACCGAGGGTTCGAATCCCTCTCTTTCCGTACTCGTCAACTGATTCACCAATGTTACTGACTGCAATGCATCAAATAAGAATGGATACTCCAACAGCCAACAGTTAGACCTTTCTTTGATATAGATTATCTATCCCTACCCCGAATTTCTGTGGTACGAAAAATACTGGACAAAATCGACAAGGAATGAAAATACCCTACCGATCTATGATACATGAATAAGAGAAAAATCCCCAGATGAAACCCCTTACCTTACTTACCCCCGGTCCCTTTACTTAAGCCAAAACTAAGGGGGCAAAATTGCCCGAACCCTTGTTATTTTAGTTAGGGTTAAGTCTGACGAGAGTAATATTCTACAACTAGCAATTCGTTTATTTTCAAACCGACCCATTTACTATCTATTATTTGATTGACTAATCCTTCATATTGGAATGGGTGAAGAGTCAAATGTTTTGGTAATTCCTCACGGGGGGGTGAATCAAGATAATTTTGAATCAGAGCCCTGGATTTTTGCTCATCCCTCACTGTAATAATATCTCGGGGTTTGCAGCGATAACTCGGTATATCTACTATACGACCATTAACTAAAATATGTCTGTGGTTAACTAATTGGCGGGCTTGAGGAATAGTCGAAGCCATACCTAATCGAAAAAGGATGTTATCTAAACGCATTTCAAGTAATTGTAGTAAAACCTGACCTGTTGATCCTTTGGCTTTTCCGGCGATCCGAACGTATTTAAGTAATTGTTGTTCCGTAAGACCATAATGAAAGCGCAATTTTTGTTTTTCTTCTAAACGAATACGGTATTGAGATTTTTTGCCGGGGCGCGATTGGTTTCTAAGATCGCTTCCGGTTCTAGGCTTTTTACTAGTTAGCCCCGGTAAAGCCCCCAGACGACGGATTTTTTTGAAACGAGGTCCTCTGTAACGCGACATAAAGACTCCTTATTTTTTATGAAATTTCATAAAACAAAATTAAAACTAAACTAAAATATGATAAATTAAGCGAAATTTACTGAAGTATTACAAAGAATAAATAATTAGAGGAATTGTATCAATATCCGTACCTTAATTGTATATAAATAATTGTATTATATAAATAAAAAGAATTTAAAATAATAAAAATTTAGGGTTCTTTTCTTATCTTAATTGATTTGTTCTACAGAGACCGAACTCCTACAATCCAATTTTTATTCATAATTGGAAGTTCCTACGAAATAATAGAAATAGATCAGTGACCTTTGGGAAAAGGGAAAGAAGTTTTTCACTTTGATTTCACATTATCCATTAAATTATGTAAAAAATCAAACAAATGGAGAAAAGCCGGCTATCGGAATCGAACCGATGACCATCGCATTACAAATGCGATGCTCTAACCTCTGAGCTAAGCGGGCTCGCATAACATAAATTGTACACATATACTAATTTAGTAAACTACTGAGATATTAATTGTTCATTCTTAGCTATTTCATAAGAAATATTATTTATATAAATATAAAAATAAATATATAAAATATATATAAAGAATATTTCCAAAAATATTGGATATTTGAATATTAAATTTCGATCTATTTCTCAAATATATGTTTATCGATAATTAATATCTTAATTAGCTTAATTAAATAGTAAGATTTTTTTTTTACTATTCTATAGTACTATGTTTTTTTGATATTTTATTATATTTCATATATATTATATATGAAATATATTTTCATTTTTTTATATATTTTATTTAGAATTATCTTCTAATTATAAATTAACGGAATGATTGTTTATAGCCATTTTATTAGTTATGGCTAGTAATTAAATTTAAAATTAATAATACTCAAATTTTCCTTTTTTTTGTTATGTTATAGAGGGTCTGCCCTAAGAAAAGGATAAGAATAAAATGAAAGATAAAAGTGTAATTCAGATCATAATGAAACACTCCTCTGGTTTCATTCGAAAAGGTGAAAGCTAAGATGAAAAAAAAAAGAATCGACCGTTCAAGTATTAAAAATTACACGGATAGAAATAGGGGCATATCTAAGTATAATAAATATATTATATATAGTATAATATATATGTTATGTGGTATATATCTATATTGAATTTCTGATATAGAAATGTGATATAGAAATGATAGAATCATTTCTGATTGGACCAAATACTGGTCTCCGATAGAGATCAAAGAAAATAGACAAGAAATCAAATAGTAGAAAACACTTTTCAATATAGGAACCGGTATCTAATGAATTCAACGGTTCCAGCATAATATAAACGAAAGAAAAAAGGGTGACGGCATCATAATGTGATCCTAATCACAAAACAAAAAAGGGGATATGGCGAAATTGGTAGACGCTACGGACTTAATTGGATTGAGCCTTGGTATGGAAACCTACCAAGTGAGAACTTTCAAATTCAGAGAAACCCTGGAATTAAAAATGGGCGATCCTGAGCCAAATCCTGTTTTATTAAAACAAACAAGGGTTTCATAAACCGAGAATAAAAAAGGATAGGTGCAGAGACTCAATGGAAGCTGTTCTAACAAATGGAGTTGGCTGCATTGTGTTAGTAAAGGAATCCTTACATCGAAACTTCCGAAAGGATGAAGGATAAACCTATATGCATACGTATAGTACTGCAATACTATCTCCAAATGATTAATGATGGCCCGAATCTGTATTTTTTTATATTTATATGAAAAATGAAAGAATTGTTGTGAATCGATTAAAAATTGAAAAAAGAATCGAATATTCATTGATCAAATCATTCACTCCATCATAGTCTGATAGATCTTTTTAAGAATTGATTAATCGGACGAGAATAAAGATAGAGTCCCATTATACATGTCAATATCGACAACAATGAAATTTATAGTAAGAGGAAAATCCGTCGACTTTAGAAATCGTGAGGGTTCAAGTCCCTCTATCCCCAAAACGGTTGACTCCCTAATTATTTATCTTTTATCATTTTGTTAGCGATTCAAAATTCGTTATGTTTCTCATTCATTCTACTCTTTCACAAACGGATCTGAGCGGAAATTTTTTTCTTATCACAAGCCTCATGTGTTATATATATGATATGATACACGTACAAACGAACATCTTTGAGCAAGGAATCCCCATTTAAAATTTAATTTGAATAATTAACAATATATATCATTATTTGTACTGAAACTTAGAATTTTTTTTTGAAGATCCAAGAAATTCTATACAGGGCCTGTATAATACTTTGTAATACTTTTTTCGTTTTTCTAATTGACATAGACCCAAGTCCTATATTAAAATAAAATGAGGATGATGCGATGTGTCGTGACTGGTCGGGATAGCTCAGCTGGTAGAGCAGAGGACTGAAAATCCTCGTGTCACCAGTTCAAATCTGGTTCCTGGCACATGAGTAATTTGTATGAGTATACATTCTACAAATTAATTGATATGGGTCAACATACATATTCATTATATAGTATAGATCTAGTATAGATCATGTAGATCATGATACATATTTATCCATCTAAATGTCGGAGATATACCCCTTAATATTTATATTTTATATTTATATATTAATATATATATCATATGTATATATAATATGTATATATAGTATACAAAAGAATTTTATTTTGTTCCCTCTTGTTTTTTTATTTGTCCATACTGTGTCTCCTCTCGTTCAAAAAGAACGTTAATACTTCATACATATTC